ATATTTCGATACATATAAAAGATCCCCAAAAGAGTTTTATTTTATACTTGTTGCATATATGTCTGCTTTGACTCGAATGAATGTTCTGAAGAAACCTCAATTAAGTTATGTTATAGAAAAAGAGGATTCTTGCGTTTTTACCCTCCTGCTGAGAAAGCATTGTCTCGGCTCATTTCTTAAAATACTTCAATTGGTACACGCAAGAAATAGGCCAATTCAGCAGCTTTTTGTTCCATTTCCCGTGGAGTAAAATTCTCATCAGTACGAGTCAATGGAATGGCTCCCTGGCCTCTGATATCCATATAAAGGACACGACGAGCATAAATACCCTCTTTAACTTCTATTCTGACGGACTGAATATCTTTTATAAGAAATCGGAGGAAGACCCGACGATTTTTTCCAGGAAATCCCCACCGAAAGATACACACTATTCCGTCTTTTCTATCAAATCGATCATAACCACTACCTACATTCCACGAAATTGTGCACCACAAATAGGAGCTAATAAAAAGACCCGCGATCCCATAGAAAGACATCACAATTCCTTGTGGAAAAAAAACTATTTCCTGAGACGGAAATAAAGATATCAAATTTCTACCAAGATAACTGGAGGTTCCAACCAACAAGAATCCTAATGAACCTAAAAAAAGGATAACAGCCCAGCAGAAATTACTTGTTTTTCGAGCCCCCGTTATAGGTTCTATCCATATATGTTCTGATCGACAACTCATACTTGATCCGGTTGCTTTTTTTGGAATTGAGAGAATACCCCAAATGAATTTGACTTTAGTCCTTTTGTTTCCGAAGTAACTCGCATCAACTAGCACTAGTTTGATGTGAACCTTTAGGAGTAATTCATTAAATTGGTTAGATCTAAACTAATAACATACCCTTCGTATGATCTCACTAAAGATAGCCACATACATATAGATAGACCAACTTTACAGTTCAGCCATCCGTCAATTTGGGTCTATTTGAAAATAGCTAGAATACATTTACCCCTATACCATTTTCTGCAGACATAAGAGTTTTTCGGCGGAAGCCGCTTATACCATATTTTGCTAAATGGATATCTGTGTTATGATACAAGCGTCAGTTTTGAAAAAAAAAATAGATGAGATTTTGTCCCATCGGCTCTAAACAATCTTGTTTTTTTGAACATGAAGAAATAAAGAAGCCATTGCGATTGCCGGAAAGACTAGGCCTACTAAAGGCACCAAAACAGAGGGAAAGTTAAGAGTTGTCATAGAATGGGTACCTCGATTTACTATTTGTACCTTTTATTATTATTTATATTTTATATTTATTATTTATAATATAAAGATATCTTATTATATATAAAGATATCTTATTATAATTCTAAATTGGAATTATTATTACTTAATATCTATTAAGTATAGATCTAATTTCTACATGAAAGATTTGAAAGGATATGGATGAGATATTATTATTATTCTTTTCTTCATTTTTTGCTCTTGTCTTCGAATTTCATTTACTAAGCAAAAAGTTTCTTAAAAATTCATTATATTCTTAAAAATTAATTAGATTTTAGATTGAAGGGTTTGTTAGAATCCCATCCAGCAGGAGCAGGGATTCTTAGTCAAAATAGGATTATCGTAAGATATAGAAAGATAAAAAATTCTATATTTTGTAGATTTTAATTATATATGACGAGAAGAGGATATTTTTTTTATTTGCCTAATTTCACGAAAATAAGAATTTCATCTTTTATCTTGTTGATAGAGGCTTCTTGATCAATAATCAGGAATATAGAAAAAGGGGCGGATTTTCTGTGACTTTTGATTCTTTATACGATTAGATCTTATGTCAACAAAGAAAACCCCATTCGTCTAATTTTGACTTGGATTCTGATAAACTAATTACTTGTTTGCTCAAAATAATTGAACTTAATGTTCTAATCTTGATTCAAAGGAAAGAAAGTATGGAGTTGAAATAACTCACTCAGAACGCTTTTTAAAGGATTACGTGGTACGATTAGATCGAATAAGCCCTTCTGGAATAAATACTCAGCCGCTTGTGAACCTTCGGGTACTGTTTTATTCAATGTTTGTTCAATTACTCTTTTACCCGCAAACGCAATGTAGGCATTGGGTTCGGCAATAATGATATCCCCCAACATACCAAAACTAGCTGTCACCCCACCGGTAGTAGGAGATGTAAGGATTGGTACATAGAATAACTTTTTATTTGATTGATAATCATATAAAGCAGAAGATATTTTAGCCATTTGCATCAAACTCAAACTTCCTTCTTGCATGCGTGCCCCTCCGGAAGCACACACTATAATAAGAGGTAGAAATTCTTTAGTAGCGTATTCAATCAAACGGGTAATTTTCTCCCCGACTACGGATCCCATACTACCCCCCATAAACTGAAAATCCATAACCCCAATTGCTACGGTAATACCGTTTAGTTGCCCTATGCCTGTTTGAACAGCCTCGGTTAATCCTGTCTTTCTTTGATAAGAATCGATACGATT